TCTATGTCATTATGTCATAAAGGCTCTAATAAAAACTCGGAAAAAATCTAAACTAAGAATGGGGGATAGGGGGGATAGGATTCTTTGACGAACGAGATCAATAGGCATTATTATATGAAAATCTTTGGTATATGAAACTATTTTATTTGGGAGAATATTTCGACACAAACAAGAAGGGTTCTAGGAAGACAAATAATCCCTCCTAGAATCCCGTTTTTCCAATTTCAATTTATACTGTGCTTAATATTCTCCGTTTATTTATCTTCTGTTTAGTATCGAGTTTAATTTTCTTACAGTCAAATAGAAAAAACAAAAACTATTAAAACTATTAATTAAATATATTTATATTGACATTGAAATCCGAAAACTGTGACATAATTATAGTGCTCCAATTTCTTGGGGGTGAAAAAAGAAAAAAGAAACAAAAAATGGGTAAAGTCAAATAGTCTTCTTCACAATCTACATACTATGACTGACTAGTACTGCAGTGAATTCTCTAAATATGGTAGAACTCAATATGGTAGAAAAATAATAGAAACAAACAAGGGGCTTTTCATAATCTTTTGATTATACAGAATTACATAATTATCAACAAAAGAATTTCGTTATTTTTACGAACTTAATATGTTGATAAATCCGCGGACCTAGAAATTCATTTCAGATAATTGAACCTTCTCAAACTGTTTCTTTTTAAGAACCAAAAAGATTTGTGCCAAAATAACAGATGCCACGAAGAACAAGAGACCTTGGACACGTAACGGATCTTGAAGTACTATTTCCGCATCCCCCTGACCAAATCCACCCACATTTGGATTACTCGTTAATGGTTGATCAAGTTTGATAGATTCACCCTCTGAAACAAGAAGTTCTGGTCCTGGAGGTATAATATTAATCACTTCGCGGCCATCCGATGCATCTACTATAGTTATTTCATACCCCCCCTTTTCTTTTCGTATGATTTTGTTTACTATACCTGCAGCTGTAGCATTATAAACATTATTATTACTCTTGCTCCCGTCGGGATAAAGCTGCCCCCTTCCCCTGTTCCCGCCTACGTATATTGGATATTTTAAGAAGTGAACATCTCTCTTAGTAGCGGGATCGGGGGAAAGAATAGGAAAGGTTATTTCATTATATTTCTGACCAGGAACAGGGCCTACCACAAGAATATTTTTTTTAGTGGGACGATAGCTTTGAAAAGACAGATTACCTATCTTTTCTTTAATCTCAGGCGAAATACGATCGGGGGGAGCCAATTCAAACCCCTCCGGTAAAATAAGAACAGCCCCCACATTTAAAGCCCCCTTTTTACCATTAGCAAGAACTTGTTTCACTTGCATATCATAAGGAATTCGAACAACTGCTTCAAATACAGTATCAGGAAGTACCGCTTGTGGAACCTCGATATCCACGGGCTTATTAGCTAAATGGCAATTGGCACATACAATACGGCCAGTTGCTTCTCGCGGATTTTCATAACCCTGCTGTGCAAAAATGGGATATGCATTTGAAATGGGTGCTCGAGTTATTATATATATCATGAGCGATACGGAAATTGATCGAGTAATCTCTTCCTTTATCCAAGAACAGTAATTTCTAGTTTGCATGGTCCAATCATTGATCCTGAAAAGTTCTACAATAAAATTAGGTTGGTCACTGGTACAGTTCCCTATCCATAATTCTGCTATGTATTGAAAGAATTTTACTGGAATATAGGAGAAATCCGCTGGATGAGTAGAAAGAAAAAGAAAAAAAAAAAAGAATAAATGAGTCAATTTTTGAATGGTTAGCTTTTGTACAAAATAACAAATTGGATCAGTAGATCCTTTTTTCAGTCATTCATTGAATGATAAATCACTACAAGTGACGGAGATACACGATTTAAATAACGGAAAATCCAATATTTCAAAATTGTATCTAGAATGACTGGAAAAGTGGAAACAAGACCGGATATAATTTGATCATTATGAGCAAATCCAAAATCTTTATAGACAGAACCAATCATTAGTTCCCAACCATGGGTCGAATGGAATCCTATACATAAATCAGTTAATAAAAGAATAGAAAAAGCTTTTATTGTGTCGCTTAAGTTATATAGGAATTCTTGAACCCAAGAGTTAAGAATAATAAGTTCTTGATTACCTAGAATAGAATAACCACTTAAAATAACGAAACAGATTATATTTGTCGAGAAGTGCAAAATCGTATGAATACGATCTTCGTTGTGCGTCTTGATCAATTGGATCGTTTCTTTGTAGATTCCGATACGAAGGTTTTGTAGACGTGTTTCCGGGTATTCCTTTATCATTTCATCCAAGAGTAACAGTTCCTCTAATTCTATGAATTTTTTTAGAATACTCTTTTCCTGAATATCATTCAAGAAAATTTCGGATTGCCTAGTATTTGACCAATTAGTAACCCAAGATTCCATATTTTTCTTAAATGAGAAAGAGATCCACCAGGGCAAAAAGACTATAGATGTAAGATATAGAAGGGGAATGAATGCTTTCTTTTTTGCCATTTTTTGTCTTTAATGAAGTCAGCTTCACCTCATTCGTCAACTCTATATGATAAGAATATTTCTATCAAGCATAAGTTCTATTACAAGTCATAGAGTCTCTAAATCTATTCTCACGTTTTTTTTATTTGCAATTCGGGAGTTAGTTCTTGAATTTAGAAAGAATACACAAATAGAATAAGAAAAAGAAAGAGTCTGCTTCCAATTTGAATGAAGAAAAAATATTGTTTCCAAAGATATCAATTGCTAAAATTCGACGCAATTGCCCCTTTCGATGAATGCATGAAAGAGCACTTCAAGTAATGAATATTAGTTGGATTTCGAAACAAAAAAACACCCTTTCTATCAAACTATCAAAAAAAAATATCAAATATTTCCAAAAAAAAATTCTTGAATTTTTTCCGTTTTTTTAAGAAAGCATTCATTTTTTCAGTTCTTTTTTTTTTTTTTTTTAAAATACTTCAATTGGTACACGCAAGAAATAGGCCAATTCTGCCGCTTTTTGTTCAATTTCTTGTGGAGTCAAATTCTCATCAGTACGAGTCAAGGGAATGACCCCCTGTCCTCTGATTTCCATATAAAGGACACGACGAGTATAAATACCCTCTTTAACTTCTATTCTGATGGACTGAATGTCTTTCATAAGGAATCGGAGAAAGATACGACGATTTTTTCCAGGAAATCCCCAACGAAAAATACACACTATTCCCTCTTTTCTATCGAATCGATCATAACCACTACCTACATTCCACAAAATTGTACACCACAAATAAGAGCTAATAAAGAGACCAGCGATTCCATAGAAAGACATCACGATCCCTTGTGGAAAAAAAAGAATTTGCTGAGACGGAAATAAAGATAGCAAATTCCTACCAAGATAACTCGAAGTTCCAACCAATAAGAACCCTAATGAACCTAAAAAAAGGATAACGGCCCAGCAAAAATTACTTGTTTTTTGAGACCCCGTTATAAGTTCTATCCATATACGTTCTGATCGCCAACCCATATTAGATCCAGTTGTATTTTTTTGGAATTGAGAAAATAACCCAACCAAATGAATTTTATTTGACTTTTCCTTGTTTGCGAAGTAACTCTCATCAATTAGCACTATTTTTATGTAAACCTTTAGGAGTAATTCATCAAATTGCTTCTAGATCTAAAAAAAATAGATGAGATTTGTCCCTACTGCTGTCCGTATCTAAAAAATCTTGTTTTTTTGAACATGGAGAAATAAAGAAGCCATTGCAATTGCCGGAAATACTAGGCCTACTAAAGGCACAAAAATAGAGGGTAAGTTGCTGAGAGTTGTCATAGAATGGGTACCTCGATTTAATATTTGACCTGTTATTTTTTTAGTTTTTTGTTATTGTTCTATTAAGATTTTTACCTGTTATTTTTCTATTTTTTATTTTTATAAAGAGATTTTTGAATCACTAGAATTCATATCATATATACTTATACCAAGTAGATTTTTATATAGAAATCTATATAGAATAGAATTCGATATAGAATTCTACTAAGTATATCTAAATGAGTCTGAGTATATATAATAAATTATTAATATAAATTCAATATTAATTAGAATTCGAATTTGAAATATAATAAAAAAAAGAGTAATATTGAATATTCATTTTAGAATGAATTTTATAATAGTATAATTCTATTCTAATTCTATTTAGAAATAGAAATAGAGTATAATAAAAAAATAGAATTATATATTATTCTATTTTATATTAGAATTATTTTATTCTATTTAATATTTAATTCTATTTTTGAATTCTATTTATATTAATATTATTATTTATTTATATTTATATATTTATTTTATTACTAATCAAACTAATTATAATAAGAATAAATTATAATAATAATCAAACTAATTATAATAATAAAAATAAATGATAAAAAAATGGAATAATTGAAAGCTCTACTTCATTTAATTTGGAGTCAAAGGAAAGAAAGCATGGAGCTGAAATAACTCACTAAGAACGCCCTTTAAAAGATTACGCGGTACAATTGAATCAAATAAGCCCTTATCGAATAAATTTTCAGTCTCTTGTAAACCTTCAGGTACTGTTATATTCAATGTTTGCTCAATTACTCTTTTACCCGCAAATGCAATGTAAGCGTTGGGTTCGGCAATAATGATATCCCCCAACATACCAAAACTAGCCGTCACCCCACCAGTAGTAGGAGATGTAAGGATCGAGACATAGAATAACTTTTTATTTGCTTGATAATCATATAAAGCAGAAGATATTTTAGCCATTTGCATCAAGCTCAAACTTCCTTCTTGTATACGTGCTCCTCCAGAAGCACATACTAGAATAAGAGGTAAAAATTGATTGGCAGCATATTCAATCAAACGGGTGATTTTCTCACCTACTACGGATCCCATACTACCCCCTATAAACTGAAAATCCATAACCCCAATTGCTACGGGAATACCATTTAGTTGACCTGTGCCTGTTTGAACAGCATC